GAAAGATTTTTTGATTGAAAAAATCAATACTGATTAGTTCTGTCTCAATTTTTATTTTTTTATGTCATTAGGAAAACACAATTTTGAGATTCAAATCCATGAATCATTCATGAATTCAAAGTAAGCAGCCAATAGTTAATGGTTCAAATTTATCTGCTAAAAATACACATTTGATTTCTCAATAGAAAAAAGCAAGAGACTGTTTTTAGCATAGTATATTTTCAGATACTATACAATCAACAAAAAGATTTCTTTTAGCAAAAGGATTAAGGAAAACAGGAGTTAAAATGCAAGTACAATAAAAATTTAGTAATCCAGGAAAATTTTCATCTATTTTGTATCATTTTGGCGGCATGGCCGAGTGGTAAGGCGGGGGACTGCAAATCCTTTTTCCCCAGTTCAAATCCGGGTGTCGCCTGATCAACATTAACAAAAACCCTAAATCTTTTCTTTTCTTCTGTTCTACTGATATAACTCGCGGAATTTTTATCCGGTAGAAGTATAGGAAACAGGCCGTTGGTCCTTTGTTTATGTAGTCTGAAGGTTTTCTAAAAGAAGAGATTGTGAACCCTCGCCCGTATCTAGAATTCTTCTAATCTACTGTGGTAGAGGGACTATCAAGACTTTTCGATTCCCTTCTACTATCCTTAATTATTAAGGAAGTGTCTAATGATTAGATTTTTAATCAGATTGTAGCCCCTGGTAGGAAATTCAATTAAAAATTTTTGAAAGGGGCATAAGTTGCTTTATATACTACAGACTCGTGAGAATCTCTGGGTATTCGGGCAATATTAGATTGGATGAATAATTTATTTTTATAGTTTTATAGAAAGGGGGCAAAAAGAAATAATCCCTTTTCTCCAACCCCAAGCCCCGGCTTTCACAACAACAGTCGGGTGGAGGTACGGGTTTGTAGATCAAATGAGGAAATAAAAGCCTATAATAGATAGTAATAGATAGTGATTTCTCTTTTTTATAGACTTTCTCCCCTTCTGTTTTGACTAGAAGGTCAACAAAAAAATAAAGATTATAGGCCTAAATTTATTTATTTTATTCCTACATGTTTCCATTCCCTCGGGATGTTACTACATGTTTTACTTGTGTTTAATCTTTCCCGATTCAAAATCATAATCAATTTAAATTTATTGGATTGGTTTCTCAATAGTGTTTGGTGATAATCCCTTTTTGACTCGGCGCCATTAATTCCACTATTATTAGTGAGGAATAATGGAATAATTCTTTCGTATTTATATAGATAGGGAACATAATTCACATGGATATAGTAAGTCTCGCTTGGGCTGCTTTAATGGTAGTCTTTACATTTTCCCTTTCACTCGTAGTGTGGGGGAGAAGTGGGCTCTAGAAGTACTACTACAGGAAGGAACCAAACCGTATCGATTGTTTTATATCTCGTTTTGCAACGTATTTTGGACTATTTAAAAGAAAAATCTCTGAATTTCGAATCCCATCGGACACCGGACTCCAATGGAGTAATCTATGATATGAATCATATTCTTTCAATCCGTGGGGTTGGACTCCTACTATCTTTATAGATGCATAAAGAAGAAGGCCGGACGGACTTTTTTTGATTTCTTTACTGTTCAAAGAGGAAGTCGTTTTTTAAGTGTATACGTATTTTTCGATGAGAAATGATATAGAAGATAGTGGTTGTCTAACGAGAGACTATGCAATAATAAGATCTTGCCTCGGGCGGGTCGCATATTGGGCGGTTTGGTTTCTAATTTGAGAAAGGCAATTTGTGCTTTATCGACTTATTTCATATCTTCATATCACGGTTCGGGCGTTAAAAATAAGTTAAGTAAGGTTTCCTCTTACTTATTAGTAAAAGGAATTATAATTACTAAGATAAGAAGTATCTCAGATTGATCAGATCAAATAAATGTAGCAAATTGGGTGTTATGTCAATTCCATACAATATATACAATATATGTAATATATATACAAATATATGAAGAGAATGTTGTAGATTGATCTACATAAACTTAAACCCTTAGCTTTATTTTAGATTACAACTGACTAAGAGATGGATAGTATGGTAGAAAGATTCATCTATTTCTTTATACCATACTATCCATCTCTTAGAATACTGCCAATTCTAATTCTCGTCCGCTCAGTTTATTTAAATGAAGACGTGAAATTGGAAATCCTTTTCATTTGACTTCGTCAATTTTTGATAAGAACTCGGAAGGCAAGTTTCATAAAAATTCATTTGAATTAATCATTTTGACTGACTGTTTTTACGTAAATGATAAGTAGAAAAGCCGTAGGAACTAGAATGAATAGTGCAGTAGCAATAAATGCAAGAATATTTACTTCCATAATTTCGTCGGTTTTTTAATTCGCAATAACTCGGGATTTAATCCCCTAGAGATGGTAAATCTTTCGTCTGTAAATTCAATGAATGAATTACCTATCGATGATCTTGAATCGGATCAATATCACGAATAGCAATATCTGATCTATCAAATCAACCCGCCGC